GGTTCGACCTCCTAATGAGAATTGAGGTCCTTGCGCGGGCGTCTCATCCCTAAGACTTGCTTGCTCTTACTGGAGTGCCCCGTGGTTCCTCGAGTGCCAGCCGCAGAGAGGAATGCCATCAACTAGGGCGCTATTGGCCACTAACCACTCGCTCGCCGGCCGCTCGGGCTCCGCGTTTCAAGTTCGTTATCCTAACCGTCTCCTCTGCTCCACCGGGAGCCTGGCCCCTTCTTCTATCTTATCTACTGCCTTGCTCCTCGGCTCCCTACTGCTCCAGCCGCTCGCTGTAATAGCTTGCTTCTCGGGTGGCTCGCACCCCGGGTGGTGCGGCTGAGCCAGAGTGGGCTCAGCAGTCGGCCTATGTATCCGGGCGCACGCGTAGAGGCATGATTAGTTCCACGAATCTCACTGCACTGACCATAGTAAACTCCTTCTCGTTTTACCGAAATGGAGGTCTGATTTGAACGACCAGGTACAGCATCACATTTGACACCTGAGGAAGGTACAGCCCAACTATGAGGTACATCAGCAGGTGTTACAATCATACGTAGATGAGTTTTGGCTGGTACAACCACTCGATTGTCCACTTCTAATAAACGTGATTGACCCAATTCTGGATCATCTTCTGGAATCGTATAACTGTCAAAAGTGAGTGACTGTTCATCGGAACTGTTATAGTCCGAATACTCATAAGGTTGGGTCGACGCCCGCCTCCCCCCAAACTGTACTTGCAAGTTTCCCCGCAAAAAGCTCTCCACGCCTACTCTTAGAAAGAGCACTATTCTTCTTTAGTTAGGTAGTTCTCCCCTCTCTCAGAGACCGTAAGACCCCGGTGGAATCGAAGGCCCTACAGACAATAGGGGACCGTTTCTCGCCCAGCCCTACCTACTTCAGTGAAGCTGGAACCCGCAAGAGTAGGCCAAAAAGCCGTATCGCGCGAGGGAGCAGCTTGAAAGCCAGCAAACTCAAAAAAGCTTTCAAGTACTTGTCGAGATAATGTTATGAGTGCAAAGGTGCGCGTTAGCGCCTTTGTATAGATAGCCGTTTTCTTCTCAGCTAGCGCGCCTTTGATTTTACTAGAGGCTTTTCTACGCTTGTTCCGGCCCCTATGTTTCCAGGGTGCGCTAGCGCGCCCTTCCGTCTGCCGTAGCGCGCTAGCGTTTTTAAGCTTGCTGCTATGCTATAAGTAGCGCGCGTACTCATCTTTTTTTTTCCAAAAAATCAGAAAAAGCAAAAAAAAGTCATTCAGACCGATCACGTCTCGAGTAGAATTGTCCAGTCTTGCCCCGGAGTCACGGTAGACCCTATTGAATGACAAAGGATAGACTAGACTGGACCACATTTACCAATGAATCCAGAGATTTCTCCGACATGGATCGATGTATCTCCAGAAGAGATAGATAGGTATATGTCTTTCTTTCTAAATCCAAATAGTGATTGTTATTCTAAAAAGAATAAGGAAAGAGTCTATATCCTATATCGATCATAGGATCACTCTATGAATAGGTCAATTCTCTGTGACCTCCCACCGTTCACGACATCCCTTGCTTCTCGCTGCGAACGGCTCCTCGGTGGAGGAGTAGAAGCGCTGGTCCCCTTCGGTCAAGTGCTTGTGCCTGCTGTTACCTACCGTAGGACCTCCGTCCCCGAAGCGAAGAAAGAGGAGCAGGAACAACAGGTTGTCCTCTCCCGGCCCAGTAGTTCCGCAACTACTACCGTGGTTGTTGCCAACGGGGATCCCCCATTCCGAAAGGTTACGGGGCCGGCCGTTAGGTCCATTTTTGTATGCCACTGCTGTGGTGCCGATAGATTCACTACTTCAGCGCCGTTATCGGACATTGCAGGCTGAGCATCTATTTCTCGTATATCGCTCCACACCGAGAAGAGGGATGTGTACCTCCAGCAACAACAAGAATGGAACCATAGGCTCCTATGCTGGGAGCATTTCGGGGTATAGGTCTAACCACCCCAACTCCCCGTTTCTGGCATGCTATAGTTCTGATAGTCTCTCGACGATGGGAATGGGAGATTACCGGTAAGCCAGATGCTTCGCGAACCACCGGTACATTTCGTTGCACTTAAATCACCCTCGTGAAGAGGCGCACTCCGATACCATTGATGTCCAATAGCTTTGATAGTAATGGCTGGATCTACTACTACCTCGTCCATTGAGTATAACAGAGCAAATGATGGTATAGCAATGAACATCGGGATGATAGACGGAAATATGGTCCGAAGAATCTCGATAGTAGTTCCATGAACAATCCTTTGCGGGAAAGGATGAAATTCATAGTAGAAATGCCATAAAACGCGAACCAACATCCGTGATACGAAAACCAAAATCAGAATGAGGAAGAACAGGATATCGTGATGCAAGTCAATAATTCCTTGCATCATAGGCGTTGCTGCGTCTTGAGATCCTAATTGCCATGGTTCCGCAGCATCACAAGGAGCGACGATTGTGAGGAGCCATTCTAGAACAATCATGTGGTTTGGTGCA